CGTGAACCAATTCTTGGCATAGCTTTTGTCATATTTTATCATCTCATAAATATGAGTCAGAAATATACAGAAAGAAAAGATACGGAAATATCCATTTCATGTTAAATTAAAAGAAATCCTTTTTTTATCCTTCTTTTAGAAAGTGATTTTTTAGAAAGGTTATCCTTGTTTCTGTTTATGTCTCGGATTGGAACAAATCACTATAATTCGCCCGCGCCTACGGATCAGTCGACATTTTTCACAAATTTTACGAACAGAAGCCCTTATTTTCATATTTCTTATTCCTTACCTTAATTTTGAATCTATTCCTTGGAAGTCTTGATTTTTTTTTAGAATTGTATCGCCACGAAAGGAATGCTTCAAAAATCACCTAATCGTTCGAATCTTTGTTGCGAAGTCTATAAATTATACGTCCCCTGGTTGAATCATAACGACTTATTTCAATTTTGACTCTATCCCCAGGTAATATCCGTATAAAACTGCGTCGGATCTTCCCTGAAACATAACCTAGAATTACATCTTCATTATCTAAGCGGACCCGGAACATACCGTTGGGAAGTGATTCAGTAATTAAACCTTCATGAATCAATTTTTGTTCTTTCATTCCAGGTAACCTCCTTGAAGTATCAACTAATGGAGGAAGAGTTATATAACTCACTTTTCCTCTCTATTTCACAAATTAGGAAGTTAGAGAGAAAATTAGGATACCAGAGGAGGAGGATCACCATATATATAACAAAAGTTCGCCTCCAATTTTTTCTCGTCGAGCTTCTCGATCTGCCATTATACCTCGAGAGGTAGAAAGAATTACAATTCCTATTCCACCTAAAATCTTAGGAATTTGTTGATAGTTGGAATAAATTCGTAAACCGGGTCGGCTAATACGTTTTAAAATAGTTCTATGTATTCCTTTTCTAGTCTTTCTATATCGCAGAGTTAAAACCAAGAAATATTTGTTACCTTCCTGATGTTTCCGAACGTTTTCAATAAAACCTTCTCGTAGAAGTATTTTTACAATATTTTCGGTGATATTAGTAGATACTATTCGAACCGTTCCTTTTTTATCCATGTCAGCATTTCTTATAGAAGTTATCATATCGGAAATAGTGTCCCTACTCATGACGAACTATAATTATTGTAATTTGGATATAATCAACATGTTTCCTTTTTTCTTTGTTTTCTTTTCTTTCATTTTTTTTTTTTTAAGTATATGCGTGAGACACAATCTACTAAATCTACGAAATTTGATCTATTTTAGCCGTTTTGATATATCATAGTCTCATCTAGTAGTAATTATAATACCTCAGGAGCCAATGAAATTATTTTAGTAAAATTCAACTGTCTCAACTCCCGAGCGATTGCACCAAAAACTCGAGTTCCTTTTGGATTTCCTTCTTGATCAATGACAACCGCAGCATTGTCATCATATTGTATTATCATACCGTTGTTACGTTTGAGTTCTTTACAAGTACGTACAATTACAGCTCTAATAACTTCTGATCTTTCTAGTGGCATATTGGGCACTGCTTCTTTGATTACAGCAACAATAACGTCACCAATATGAGCATATTGATGATTACTAGCTCCTATGATTCGAATACACATCAATTCTCGAGCTCCGCTGTTATCCGCTACATTCAAAAGGGTCTGAGGTTGAATCATATCATTTTATTGGAATCCATTATTTTAATGCAAAGGATTGCGAAGGATGAAGGGAAAAAATAAATATTTTCTGTCCAGAAAAAAAACTTGCGGTTGTTTTTTCATCCTCAATACACCGTTTAGTTCTACATCTCTATCCTGACAAATTGAGTTCGTATAGGCATTTTGGACGCTGCTAGCGAAATAGCTGCTCTGGCTACAATTTCTGATACTCCACCCATTTCATAAAGTATTCGACCTGGTTTAACAACGGATACCCAATATTCGGGGGATCCCTTCCCCGAACCCATACGTGTTTCCGCGGGTCTTACCGTAATAGGTTTGTCGGGAAATATACGTACCCATATTTTTCCACCACGACGCGTATATCGTGTCATTGCTCTTCGCCCTGCTTCTATTTGTCTAGCTGTGATCCAAGCAGGTTCGAGTGTCTGAAGAGCATATCTGCCGAAACAAATATGATTGCCTCGACAAGATATTCCCTTCATTCTCCCTTTATGTTGTTTACGAAATCTGGTTCTTTGGGGGTTATAGTTGATGGTTGTTTCTTAATTCCATCTCTACTGCAGAACCGGACATGAAAGTTTCCTCTCATCCAGCTCCTCGCGAATGAAAGGATTCAATAATATTACGTATACACGTGTATTTAATTTAATAAAATAATACACTAAGATATTTATTGATATTGAATTTTTTATTGTTATATTTATATATTCTATTTATATAGATATTTATTTAGATTATATTAGGATAAGAAGATGTATATATGGGATATACAGCTAAAATATTTATATTATGTAAATTTTTTATATTTATAGATATAGATAATACTTTTTTATGATCCTTGATCCTTATTTTGTTTTGACCTTTATCACTTATCAAATGATGCCAAACAAAAATGTTGTAATATAATCTCAATAAATAAACTCAATAAATAAAGGTTTCGCGGGCGAATATTGACTCTTTGCTGTTTTATTCCTAAGTCATGACTTCTCGGAATAAATCCATTTTTTCTCGGTTCATTACGCCATCCCACCCAATGAATTATTCGGATTCGTTTTCCGTAGAATCTTATGCAGTCACAGGTTCCGTCGTTCCCATAGCTTCTCCATTTATGGTTAGGCCTGAATTCTGCAATGGAGCTCCCAACAAAACTCCTTCTCGAGTTAATCTCCTTAGTTTTTATTAACATGAGGCTCTTTATTATTCATATCACTTTAGCTATGAATATTTATATTCATTCAGTATTGATGCTTTATCACATTGCCTTTTATGAGTTAATTCATAGACCATACATATTGGAATCCTATATCATGGATATTTTTGTTCTCCCTTTCTATCATTCTTTCGTTTATCTATATCCCTTTATTTGCTTTACAACCCATAATCAGATTTTTTATGGAAAAGATTTAAGTTGCTGCAACTATATGATTGATCCACTCATCTCATATAGTGACTCTTTCTTGGGATCTCGACAATACGAAGCAATAAGTTGGTTATTAGTTTATTTTCTTTTTTTTTATATTTATATAGTTATAGTTTCTATTTTTATATAGTTAGTTATTAAGTTTAAGTAGGGGTCGCTCTATTTTTTTAATCCCAATTTAAAACTCTAAAAAAATTAACGAGTCACACACTAAGCATAGCAATTATAATAAATGGTCAATTGAATTTTTATTCAACCTTATAGAATTACTTACTTATAGTAGAATTAAATTAGAATTGCTTGTTTTATTTAACGAAAAAAGAATAAAACAGTTTCTTATTTTTTGTTCTATGACTGAACAGAATGGTAAGACAAATAAAGGTCTATTATTCCTCGTCTACAAATATCCAAATTTGGATGCCTAATACTCCATAGATAGTTTGAATTGGATAGGAACAATGATCAATTTTAGCGCGAATTGTTTGTAGGGGAACTCTGCCCTCTCTGATCCATTCGACACGTGCAATTTCTTTTCCGTCGATCCGTCCTGCAATTTTGACTTGAATCCCTTTTGTATCTGTTTGTTCAGCTAATTCAATAGCTTTTTTCATTGCCTTTCGAAACGAAACTCTATTTTTTAATTGTAAAGCTATATATTCCGCAAGAATATTAGGTTGCCCATAAGGTTTTTCAACTCTTGTGATAGTAATATTGAGTCTCCGGTTCACAGAATGAAATTCTTTTTGTACATTTATCTGTAATTTTTCAATTCCTCGTGTTTGGCCCTCCATTAATAAATTGGGAAATCCAATATGGATTATAACCTGGATCAAATCGATTCTTTTTTGAATTCCTATACGTGCGATTCCTTCGAAACCCGAGGATATTCTCTTATTTTTTTGTACATAGTTCTTGATACAATTCCGTATTTTTTCATCTTCCTGCAGACCCATGGAAAAATTTTTTGGTTGTGCAAACCAAAAGGAATGATGATGTTGGGTTGTACCAAGTCTGAAACCAAGTGGATTTATTTTTTGCCCCATATTTTCCTATTATATTTTTTTTCCATCCATGTTTACTATATCTTAGATTGATCTAAGAAAAATTTAGATTTCTTAGATTGATCTAAGATCAATTTAGATTTATCCTTTAATTTTAATACAATTGCTATATGACAAGTGGGTCTTTTTATCGGATAACTACGTCCTCGAGCTCGAGGTCTTAATTTTTTTACAATAGTACTTCTATTAACTTTGGCTTCACTAATGAATGAATCAGCTTCGTTCAAACCCATATTATGACTAGCATTTGTTGCTGCAGAATAAACCAATTTTAAAATGGGATAAGATGCTCGATAAGGCATGAGTTCCAGTATCATAAGTGTTTCCTCATAGGAACGCCCGCAAATCTGATCAATTACTCTTCGCACTTTGAAAACAGACATATTACATATATGTTGAGCTAAAATTTGTATTTCCGAACTCGAGTTCTTTATCATAAGGTTATCCTATCCCCCACTAAGGTTATCCTATCTCCCACCAATGACCAATGGATGAAAAACACTTGTTTGACTTTCATTTTTTTTTTCTAATTCTAATTATCTATAACTAATTATCTATAATTAGAATATAAATATATGTTTTTATATGAATATGAGAATATGAATTTAATTCATTTTATTTTTTATTGAATATTTTCATAATGAATGTTAATGAATTTTATTTTCATTATTTAATTATAATAATTTGAATTTCTAATTTTATAATTAACTTATTAACTTAACGAACGACGAGATTGATTATCGTTTCTTGCATGTCTCGCAAAAGTCAGAGTAGGCGCGAATTCTCCCAATTTGTGACCTACCATACGATCTGTTATATAAATAGGTAAATGTTCCTTTCCATTATGAATA